ATGATTGTATAATTGCTTTATATGGATCCCGTCCGGTTGAGACCACAAGTAAAAATGACATTGCCAAAAGTTTACAAGGTGATATTTCCATTTCTTCATCAGAAGATGAGTCCCCCTTGAAGTCAGAATCGATTTTCCTTGATATCTGACATAATGCATAAAAGGGTCTTTGAACAACCATAGGGTTTTCTGAAAATCGTTACAAAGCACTACTACAAGATGTTCTATTTTTGCATAGAAATGTGTTCGCTCAAGAAAGGATCCAAAAGATGTTGATCGTAAATGAAAAGATTGTTTACGGAGAAAAATGAATATGGATTCACATTCATATACATGAGAATTAGATAGGAACCAGAATAATCTTTGATTCTCTTTTGAAAAAAGGGAAATGGGTTTTTGGGGAGTAATGAGCCTATTTGAATTCCAATACTCGTAGAGAGAGAATCGCAATAAATGCAACGAGGGAGTATCTTGTATCCAAGAGTGAAGGGTTTGAACTAAGATTTCCAGATGGATGGGGTGAGGTATTAGTATATCTGACACATGATTTAAATGTGATAATTTGTCCTCGAAAAAGGGAAATATTGAATGAATAGATCGTAAATTATGAGATTTTGCTATTTCTTTTTCTTCTAGGGAAGGTATCAATCGCAGTGAGAATGGAATTTCCATAATGACTACAAAACCCTCCGATATCATTTGAGAATCAAAATCATTGTTGTGCCCAACGAATCGATTTTGGTTAGAATCATTAAACGAAATAATCAAATGATTCTGTTGATGCATTCGAGTAATTAAACGTTTCACAATTAGTGAACTAGATTTATTATCATGACCTAAATTTTCCATGGGTTCATAAAAAATCCATCCATTTAAAGCATGATCATGAGCAAGTGCGTAGATATATTCTTGAAATAGAAAGGGATATAGGAAATATTGTTGCCGAAATCCATCTACTTCTAAATACCCTTGAAATTCCTCCATTTGAAATTACACTTGAACCGAATGTGGGATTTCTTGAACTATCAAATAATACATAGTGCGATACGGTCAGAACAGGGTATTATAGTAAGAAAAGAATGGATACCCCGGAGCCAGGAAGGACAATCGACGGATCCTATTTCCATCCAATTTGTTTGTGTTCGTTATAATTACAAAAGATGGTTAGAAATACTTTATTTTTGCAACCCGATCACTCTTTTGACTTTGGAATAATGAATTTTTATCAGTATACCGCTTCTTCTACACATTCGTCTCCACTACATAATAGAGAATAGTTAGGATTCATGAAAAAAAGGAATCGATGATCCACTCACAAGAGAACCCTTTCCCACATCGGGCACTAATATATTTTTAACGTCTAATTAGATCGGATAATCGTTCGAATTAAGAACAAACAGAAGCTCGTTGCTTTTTGTTTCCCTATAATTGGAGCCATAGGGCTCTATCCATTTATTCACTCGACCCAACTTGAATTAATTTGACCCCTTTCCAAGAAAAGAATCAAAACAATATTTTGTACCGATCCGTTAAGGATGAAGTATTCTAAGAATTCTCCATTGATACGACATGCTGTTTTTTCCATTCATTCCCTTTCAGGATCAGTCGTGGTCTTACAAACTCTACCAATGGTATGGACGAATCCGTTGCTTCATCAAAATGTGTAAAAGATCATAGCCGCACTTAAAAGCCGAGTACTCTACCGTTGAGTTAGCAACCCATACATATAAATATGGTGTGTAGATACGATCGGAATAAAAAATAAATAAAGAGATTTGATTGCCCGACCCCGTCAAAACACTGAACTAGCAATAAATCAAAAAGAAAAATTGGATGATCAATTGTGAACATAAAAATGAACAGAGATCAGATTAAAATACAACAGATTCTGGGATAAATATAGAGAAAATCTAAATAGATGTAAAAGTTTATAGACTGACTACCCATACTCTATCTTTTTTTTTATTATCATTATATTAACTAAGATACTTCTTGTGTCACAGCGAATTCGACGAACCCATCATTTGAATGAAATAAAGAAACAAATATAATTTGATCGTGGATAAATAGATCTATTTATCCACGATCAAATTATATTTGTTCGATACACCATTGTCAATATAAATTGAATGTTGAGAAAATAAATTCAATAAAAAGAAAATAAGGACTTGTGTTGGAGTGGCACTACATATACATAGATAAGAAATGAAATATGAATGGGGGAATAAATAAGGAATTCAAAATGAAAGTAGGAAAAAAATCTCGGGTCTATTCAATGGAGGTACAATAAGCAATATTGACCTTTTGTTTGTTGGTAGAGTCCCAACGAAAACCATCCGGTTGATGGTAATCCCATAATTTCCCAGTTATTTCATCTATTCACTCCATTTTTTTTTCTACCTGTCTCATATCAATCAATAGAAAATATTTTTTTAATCGTTCTATGATATGGGATCATGTGGGAGCAACAATGAATAGAGCAAAAAAAAGGGAATGGTGGAGAAACAATTAGACAAAACTAGATACTGGGCAGCCCCCCCGTTTTTTTTATTTAATGAATTTCATTTGATTAATTCGAAGTTCCTTAAATACCTCCGCCTTCTTTGAAATATCATGAACAGTTCCTGTAGGTTGAGCACCTTTTTCAAGGAAATATAGAATATCGGGAACGTTTGAATAAGTTTGGTTCTTTATCGGATCGTAAGAACCCACTTTACGAAGATCTCTTCCCTCTCTTCGGGATCGAACATCAATTGCAACGATTCGATAGATGACTCATTGGGATAGACATAAATGAACAATCCCCCCCTAGAAACGTATAAGAGGTTTTTCCTCGTACGGCTCCAAAAAGAATGATTCGAATTTATGTATTATAGCGGCAAATGGATCCACAAAATCATCAATTAGACTATGATTTGAGTCTTTTTTTTTTCAGGAAGGAAGAAAAAAAAAAAAAAGAAATCTCATTCGTACTCATAACTCAAGTTGGGTAATTCTCAAAGAGCTCGAAGGGAAATCTTTAGACATTTATTGAGCCGTCTCTAACCTCTTTTGTTTGTCTCGCCTAGAATCTATTTTTTTCTTCCCCATTCTGATCTAGTTGTTGAGACAATTGAAAACGGTGTTTCCTTGTTCCGGTATCCTTTTTGATTTTATCTTTGCTTTGAATCATTGGGTTTAGACATTACTTCGGTGATCCTTAATTGTTTCAAAATGGCAGCAACATACCTTTTGTTATTTCGTTCTATAGAAACGATTGATTCCTCTGTGATACACTTTTGATCGAAATAGTTTTACCAATTCCGACAACTCCATTTTACTTTTTTTACTTGTTTGTTCGAACTTGATCCTTTCCATTTCTATACCGAAGATATACTTACGAAGTTGTTCCAACCTATTGATTGGCATTAACCCTAGATCCTTCCCTCTGCTAAATGAATCAATTCTTTATGCTCGAGCTACATCATGTACTATATTTTTTTATTTTATTACAACTCCCAATTTGGGTCCTAGTGGAATAGAACAAACTATGTCGAGCCGAGAGTATCTTCATTGATATATAAAATGGTGGGTGCAAGAATCCACAACCGATAATGTCCTTCAAGTCGCACGTTGCTTTCTACCACATCGTTTCAAACGAAGTTTTACCATAACATTCCTCTCATTTTGGACCGGTATGGAATTGATTCAATATGGAATCATGAATAGTCATTGGCTCAATCGGTATATGGTATATGAAGTAATCCATACTTCATTTTCATATATGGATAGTTATCTGGGAAAGTCTCAGCAAGAATATAATTTAACCCCATATTTTATTAGAAGAATGAAACACATTTATAAAAAACACGAAGAAATGAGTTGCTTAACACTTCTTTTCTTTACATCTTCAACAAATTGTTAGAAACGATGAATCATGAAAGATCAAATTCTTTCTCAAACAACTAAAGAAGGGTCTTTAATTAGATTACCGATACGGAAACAGAATGAGTCATTACCCAGATAAGCTATTCCAATGACCGGGAAAGGTCACAAGTGACCCGATAGGATAAATTCACCAATGTCACACTTCTTCGAGTATCAAGAATTTATAAGGAATCATTAAAGTTTCAATAATTTCCTACTTCGACATCATTACTGGAAATCTGTTTTCCAGTAAAGACTGAATTTGATCTCTAAATCCATCAACAAACCGGTACAACGAGGATCTAAAAACGTTTAGCGGATATCTGATTGAAAAAATAAGAATCGTAGGAGTCCGATTTTTCCGTATTCATCAGATACACCAAACAAGTGTTACCGGGGATAATCGTGGGTATTTAAGGGATCACAGATCTTTTTCGCCAAAACCGAAACACCGGCGTCACTGAAATAGAACAATAACCATACACATACAGATAGGCATGGTTCATTTTCTACAGATTTTGCTTTACTTCAGATTCAGGAATCTTTCCATAAAGTAAAGTGAATGGAATGAATGTATGAATCTCCCCCCAATCGATCGCTACATTGATTTCCAATTATTCATTGTAGCCAAATACAAAATAAAAGAAATTAGTCCAAAGAAACTGTTCCGTATTGAATTTTTTTGTTTGTTAATAAGATCCGGATGGCAAGGGTCTTGAAATTGATACCTCCCTTTGCGTGCGAATTCACTCATATCTACACGAATTCTATGGGGATCATGAATCATACCAAAAGCCAATTAAAAAAGATCTTCTTATGGGGCGCTGTGCTATCCTATCTTGTATAAGTACAAAGCAAAATGGGTTCGTATCAATTCGTTGTTACTATTTTTATTTTGCCCCACCCCAGTCTCAGGAGCTTTCATTCCAGCGATGGAATTAATACCAAGAACCCCTTCCCGTTTAGAATACAGAATCCACATAGAATTGGTCATTTTGTCTACCCTATATTTATTTACTTTAGGGAAGATAGAGACCTCTCTTTTATTTCGCATTTCGACTCAGAATGCATCATGTGAAAATCAAAATATCATAGATATGGGGCATAAAGTTTCTCCAAATGACTAACTAACCTTCAATAGGAATATGGACGAGGGGGCGAACATACGCTGAATAGCCACCCATTTTTTTTTTTTTTTTGAATTTCACTTTGATCTTTGTTCCCATCCTACCTATATCAAAAAAGATATTTATTTCCATCCACATGTCATTGATACTAGATTCGTTTGTGAGAAACAAAATCGAAAGGGAGGATATGATTAATAGAAGAATCATTAGAAATCACAAAGAAAGATTGGATCACGTTGTATCCAACATTACACTCTTAAGCAGTTGAGTGTTAAAAAGAACAATCTTTATTCTGATAGAATTGGTCTGGGACGGAAGGATTCGAACCTCCGAGTAACGGGACCAAAACCCGTTGCCTTACCGCTTGGCCACGCCCCATTTTCATTTCTATTCAACACCGATAAACACTAATATTGGTATTGGTTGTTCGTCAATTCCAGCCCCAATATCTATGGAATTGGTTGTTGCTAGGATTCTACATCTACACATGTAGATGTAGAATCAAAATGAATTCATTGATCATTACATATAATTCAATTAAGATATTGTATGTAAGGTATGATTCCTTCTATTCTCATTTGAGAATTGAAGGATTTTTGATTGAGGGGGTTCAAAGAAAAAGAAAGATTTTATGGCCTACCTTCTCTTCTTTCTTCATTTTTCCCCTTATATCAATAACCCAATAATAATGAAATTATCTCCAAGAACAAAATGTTTGTTATGCTTAATATCTTTAGTTTGATCTGTCTTAATTCTGCCCTTCATTCGAGTAGCTTTTTCTTCGCCAAATTGCCCGAAGCTTATGCTTTTTTCAATCCAATCGTAGATGTTATGCCAGTCATACCTGTGCTCTTTTTTCTCTTAGCCCTTGTTTGGCAAGCTGCTGTAAGTTTTCGATGAGATCTTTAATACTGTTTTAGAAACATTCATGATTTCTTCGATCAAAAAATTCGATTCTAAGAATTGATAAGATCACATAATGAACGCTCGACTCAAACATGGAAATTCTTTTTGATAGCCGCGATGAATCGGAATCACCTCATTTCTTCATTCTGACCTTCTCTTCTGGGGGTCAAAGACCTTGTGTATGGTCCCTACAATACCTAATTGTAGATATGAGAGAAGAAAAAGAATCTTATTACAAATTCATTCCTGCAAATTCCTTTGTTTTCTAGAAACCACTTCATTTCTTTTCTTGGTGTCAAAACGGAATATGTGGTACAAAAATAGAGAATCTATTCCCTTATTTCCCCCCAAAATGATCTTGGAGATTGTGTAATGCTTACTCTCAAACTCTTCGTTTACACAGTAGTGATATTCTTTGTTTCGCTCTTCATCTTTGGATTCCTATCTAATGATCCAGGACGTAATCCTGGACGTGATGAATAAAAAATCAGAGGTTTTTCCTTGCTTGATTTCTGAATTTTCTTAGGATTTTCTTTCTCTATTCCATACATTTAACTATGAGAAAGGGGGTTAGAGATTTTTTCGAATTCGAAAGGGAAATCTCAAGTGATCAGAAGGAACGGAGAGAGAGGGATTCGAACCCTCGGTACAAATAACTCGTACAACGGATTAGCAATCCGCCGCTTTAGTCCACTCAGCCATCTCTCCCAATTTTAAAAGGATAATTCATATGTGACGCGTGAAGTCAAAGTAAAGATTGATAAAAGCCTTTCCTTATCTTTCTTTATTCTATAAATATACTATAAATATAGAAATATAGACGAATTATATCAATCATCAATTCCATTTAGATAAAGATTCGAAACAGATATCTCCAATAGAAAGAGTACCTCTTTGATTTCGTCCGAAAGATTCTTTCTTTTATTCCCCCGGCCTGGCCAGTACCTAGCCAGGCCATTCCTTGTTTTATTCCAATGAATCATAGATCAAATGATTTATTTGATTTGAAAGCGCAAATACTTGTTATTGAAGTAGCAACAAGGCTATTCCCATTCCTATGATAGGAGTATCATTTCTTATTATTCTTTGTTTTTCTTTTTCTCGATTTACTTAACTGGAATAAAAAAAAACATATTTTTTTCTATGAAAATAGAACTCATATATTTTTTCAAAAGACATGTTTGAACACTTCAGTCCATAAACAAAACGATATGATTTTTCACTCGATCCAATCGACCCGAATTCATAAGATTTGGCAGTTGAATGAATAGGAAAAGGAGTCGCTTCGAAAAAGAAAAATGGAGCTCTGGATTCTTGTACAACTCAACTCATTTTTATATTCCGGCTTCAATGGTCCTTTCGGGCCGGGACTATCAGGAATGACTCCCCGATAAAAGATATAACTTGTTATTTAAATGAACCTTTTTTCCTATTTTATCAAGTCTCCCCGTCAGAGCACAACATGTCAGCACTCCGATTTTCATGATTTTGATCCTATCTTGATTACGTTTCACTCCCTTGTTCGACAATTCATTCGTATACAATAATCATATTGTAGCGG